CGGCTCAAGTAGTTACAGCAAAAAAAAGGGGTTCTTTCTTTTTTTTAAACTTTGTTTTGTTCGATAAAACCCTACCCTACAAAGAGCTACTCCTTACTCAAGTTCCCAGTAAGGACCAACCTTTCATTGATTCATTCTTTTTTTTTTTACTTTAAAAAAATTTTCTGAATTACTTATGACAAAATGGAAATGTGAAATTTTTGAGTAGTCTACTTCCCCTCAAATGATGAATCCCCTTTAAGGGGATACTTTGGGACTCGTAAGGGATTTACTTGTCTATATATCATTCCCTTCGACCTTTTAGGTCTCTACTCACCTCGATGGTTATGCCATGATGTCCTTTGAAGTATATATGCGATAAATAGACTCCAGTAACCATGCTATATATATATTTGCTTGCTTAAAGAGAATCTCTCTCTAAAAGAAATGGAATGGCTAATTCCACGAAAAAGTCTTTTTTTTTTCACGAGGTATAACTAGCAATTCCTATTTATCTGTTATAGAATCGACCATGGATCAATTCCCCTTTCATTTGGAAGTATTGAATATACCCATAATTCTGAGTTTCATGTTACTTTTCCCAAAACACATGTCAGAGCCGGGGCATCCCATTCAATCTGATTGGGATGACAGTTTCTCAGTCCGAATCTGTAAAATGAAAATTTTGATCAAATCACACATCGCAGTATACCAGGCCTTCTAATTCTTTAAGGGGTTTATCTAAAAGATTCGCGATATAACTAGGAAGACGTTTCAAATACCACACATGGGTCACTGGACATGCGAGTTTGATGTATCCCATTTGATATCTTCGTATCCTAGAATCAACAAATTCCACCCCGCATTGTTCACAAAATTTCGGGTCTTCTTTTTCAGCTCTGATCACTCGATAATTTCCACAAGCACAAATTCTACTTTTTATGGGTCCAAAGATTCTTTCACAAAACAATCCATCTTTTTCCGGTTTATTGGTTTTATAATGAAAAGTATAGGGTTTTGTCACCTCTCCAACTATCTCTCCATTAGGTAGGATTTTGTTGGCCCAAGCCCTTATTTGTTGAGGAGAAACTGGTCCAATTCGAAGTTGTTGATGTTTATACCGGTCGATCATAGAATAGAAATTCTGATTCATTCAGATCAAGCTTCCTTCCTATTAATCTGGAAGTTCTTCTCAGATACAAGGAAATGATTCAGTTCTAGAGCCAAAGATCGTAGTTCTCGAACGAGCAATCGAAAAGATTCTGGAGCATCCTCGGGATTAGGTACTGTTCCTCCAACGATTGTAGCACCAAGTACTTCTTGACGAGCTCTAATATGATCAGATTTATAAGTAAGCATCTCTTGTAAAATATGAGCAACACCAAATCCCTCTAGAGCCCAAACTTCCATTTCTCCTACTCGTTGTCCCCCTTGCTTGGCCCTTCCTCTAAGGGGTTGTTGTGTAACAAGTGCGTAATGCCCACTAGAACGTCCATGGATTTTATCATCAACTTGATGAATTAATTTTAGGATATAGGACTTTCCTATTAGAACAGGTTGTTCAAAAGGATCCCCTGTTCTTCCATCAAATATTCTGCTTTTTCCTGGATACTCGGGTTCAAATACCCATGGATTTTTTGTTTGCTTACAGGCTTCATATAATTCAGAAAACACTAGTTTTCTCGAAGCCTCTTGTTCATATCTCTCATCAAAAGGTGCTATTCTATAATGTTTCTTTAGCAGATCCCCCGCTAATCCGAGCGAACATTCAAATATCTGTCCCACATTCATTCGTGAGGGTACTCCTAATGGGTTGAAGACCATATCAACAGGTGTCCCATCTTGCAAATAGGGCATATCTTGTCTAGGCAAAATTTTTGAAATGATACCTTTATTCCCATGTCTTCCAGCTACTTTATCACCTACTTTGATTTCACGTTTCTGTGAAATATATACACGAATCATTTCTGGATTATAACTGGAACCCCCCTTTTTCTGAATCCATCTCACATCAATAACGCGACCCCTTCCACCTATAGGTAGTTTTAGAGAAGTTTCTTTTGCAGTGGATACCTGAATGCCAAGTATGACTCGTAATAATCTATCCTCCGGGGAATACGACGATTCGTTCGCTGTCTGAGGCGTTAATTTACCTACTAAAATATCACCTGTTTCTACCCAAGATCCCAGCATAACGATTCCATTTCTGTCTAAATTTCGGAGTAAACGAGTCTCTAGATGCGGTATTTCCTTAGTAATTCTTTCAGGGCCCTGGCTTGTCACATGAGTCTGAATTTCATATTTCCGGATGTGAAAAGAAGTATAAATATCTTCATATACCAGACGTTCGCTAATTAATACTGCGTCTTCAGAATTGTAACCTTCCCATGGCATATAAGCTACTAATATGTTTTTTCCTAAAGCGAGTTCCCCACCAACTGTAGCCGCACCGTCCGCTAAAATTTGTCCCTTTTTAATGTATTTACCCCGCCGAACCTGAGGTTTTTGATGCATACAAGTA